TCATCCAAAAATTGACTCCAGTTTTTTATCTTGTTCTCCTTGCAAAATAATGGATTTTTATGCACAGCATTCTGATTCTTTAAATTCAAATTGAAAGAAATTAGAATTCTCAATTCTCTACGACGTCTAGACGATAAAATTTTTTCAGGAACAAGCAAATCATAATTATTTTTGTTTCTATTTAAAGTTTTTATTTTATGTCTTGAAATGGATTCATCAAAATTATTCTTAGCAACGTTTTGGGGGTTTCGGTATCTTTGATTACTCTGGTGCTTACTTTTATGAACCAATGAAATACCTATGATTTGATACATAAGAAACTGTCCGTCATTTTTTACAGATAGACGGGCAGGTTCCATAATTAATATTCCCTTTTTCGTTAATTGTGTAAGATTTAAACGCCTTCTCATTATATCCAGATTCATTTCTTTCCTTTGAATATAGGATATAGTAATTTTTCTTACATTTATGAGGCTAACCAGGAGACCATATATCTGGATATTATTCATCATTTTTTGATTCAATTGATTCAAACGTCCAGCCCATCTTAATTGCAAAGGAAAATCTCTTTTAAGGAATATTTTTAGTTTTTCGATCGATTCTAAAAAATATTCTTCAATATTGTTTTGATTCTTTAATTCAAAATATTGTTTTGAATTTGATGGGCTAAAATTTAAAAAATCCTCATTCTCCTCTTGCTTTCTCTTGATATTTTGATTTTCACTAAAATTTGGATTTATATTCAAATTAAAAAGAAGTAAGTTGCTTGGGATAAACCAAGGTTTCTCTTTATATTTATTATAAAGTATCACAAACTCTGGAAAGAAAAAATTTTTCGGATTCGATATGAGGCGATTTAAGATTAAGAATTTTTCATTCATTCCCATCCAATCAAAAGACATTCCCATCCAATCAAAAAAGACCCTTTTGTAATTGATTTCGGAATTTGAATCAATTGGAAGATAAAAAATATGAATTTTATCCTTTATTTTGTCCTTATTAGGTTCAACTTGAATATTTGTATTAAATTTCCAACTCAAATATTTTCTATCTGTATTTTTTTCCATATATATAATATCACTTTTTCCTAGATAATTCTTGATAGGAATATTCTTGAGTATGTTAAATTCTTTATTTCTGCTGGAATTTTCTTGCTTCTTATTTGTTTCTAATGATGATCTATAAATATAGGACTTCTTCTTAGTTTCAGAATGAATATATTTATATGATAAAAGATCATATCTATAGTTTTTTTGAAAATTATCCTCTTTATTTGGTAATAAATAGACTTTCGAATTTTGTTTTTTTTTGTAATCAAATAATTGGTCCTTTTCATAGAAATACCATTTCCTTAAATCCTTATTTTGAGACGTATGGCATTGATTTATTCCATTTCGCCATTTTTGTGGAACTAATCTAAACCATGTAATCTGAGATAAATCGTATTGATAATGACCTCTTAACCAGTTTTTCCATGGATTCATTCCATAATTTTGAAGTTTCTTATGTCTTATTTCGGAATCAAATATTCCTTGTCTTCCAAAAAAATCCTTGATTTCATTCTTAATAAAAAAAGACGGTCCATTATATTGAAGAATAGATCTTAACTTATTGAAGTTAATAACTTGGGTTTGTGATAATTTAAAAAATACATATTTTTGTGATAAGTAAGATAAATCAAAAAAAATATGTGACTTCCTCTTACTATTTCTAAGATTATCAAAAGCCTTTATAGTCATAGGCGAAATCAAGTCAATTTTATTTTGTTTTATTTTATTAATCCCTTCTTGATTTGTTTCATTGTTGTGAATGTATTTATCAAGAATTTTGGTTGATTCCATAAAAAGTTGTAGAGCTATTCTGCGCATATTAATGATACATAGAAATATATCTATGTATATTTTTTCAATGAAAAATTGAACTATTAATTCAATATTTTTTCTTTTTAATATTTTCCGAATTTTTGGGAGTGATTCTCCATTATTCTTTTTATTTATTTTTTTTTTTTCTATTTGATTTCTAATTGTGTTTCTTCTATCAATTCTATATTTTATTTCTTCTTCTGCCTGTGAATAATTTGTCCAACCTGTAGATCTATTTTGACTAAATGATTCATTAATTATTTTATTGCTGATTATAGAATCCTTTTCCGTTTGAGTTTCACTTGATTCATATATTTCTCTCGGTATAAATAATGGAATTTTCTTTCCTTTTAAAAGTTCTTTTATTTTTTTTTTTACAAACAAAAAGGCTTTTGCTTCTTTCTTTGTTATTTTTTTTAAAACTCTTCGAACTCGAAAATTAAATTTTCTGATTTCGACTTTATAGTCTATATCTTTTAAAATGGGTTCAAAAAAGGAAGGTGTTTTTCGAGGAGGACCAAAAGGATATTCCGTTTCCATTCCCAAAACGGTTAAAAAACAAGAATCAAAATCATCTTGTTGCTTTCGATCTCTATCATAAAGTCGTAGCTTAGATTTGTTCCAAGGTTTCAAATGAA